CCGTTAGAAATCAAGATATTGGGGTTTGGCTTGTCAATCGATTCAAAGCCTTTCGAACGCAATTCATATCCCTTCGAACCCCCTTTACTTGTAGGAGTACCTCTTGGATCTGTCGCTTATGTTATGGCCGAAGTCCTACTCATGGCGACCTGGTTGAATTAGGAGAAGCTGTAGGTATTATTGCGGGTCAATCTATTGGAGAGCCGGGTACTCAACTAACATTACGAACTTTTCATACCGGCGGAGTATTCACAGGGGGTACTGCAGAACATGTACGAGCCACTTCTAATGGGAAAATCAAATTTAATGAGGATTTGGTTCATCCCACACGTACACGCCATGGGCATCCTGCTTTTCTATGTTATATGGACTTGTATGTAACTATTGAAAGTGAAGATATTCTATATAACGTGACTATTCCACAAAAAAGTTTTATTTTAGTTCAAAATGATCAATATGTAGAATCAGAACAAGTGATTGCCGAGATTCGCGCGGGAACATACACTTTGAATTTTAAAGAAAGGGTCCGAAAGCATATCTATTCCGACTCCGAAGGAGAAATTCACTGGAGTACTGATGTGTACCATACACCTGAATTTGCATATAGTAATGTCCACCTCTTACCAAGAACAAGCCATTTATGGATATTAAAAGGAAGTTCGTGCAGATACCGTGTAGTCTCTTTTTCAATACATAAGGATCAAGATCAAGTTCATTCTCTTTCTGTTTCTGGCGAAGGAAGATATAGTTCGAGCTTTTCAGCAAATAATGATCAAGTTAGATACAGATTCTTTAGTTCGGATCTTTCTGGTCAAAATCAACGTAAGATTACTGACTATTCTGAGCATAATCGAATCATATGTACTGGTCATTGTAATCTCATATATCCCCCAATTCTCCCTGAGAGTTATCATTTATTGGCAAAGAGGCGAAGAAATAGATTCATCATTCCATTCCAATCGATTCCAGAACGGGAGAAAGAACTAATGTCCCCTGCCGATATCTCGATTGAAATACCCATAAATGGTATTTTACGCCGAAAAAGTATTTTTGCTTATTTCGATGATCTTCAATACAGAAGAAACAATTCAGGAATTACTAAATATGGATATGGGACTATAGGAGTGCATTCAATCCTAAAAAAAGAGGATTTGATTGAATATCGAGGAGTCAAAGAATTTAAGCCCAAATACAAAATGAAAATAGATAGATTTTTTTTCATTCCCGAGGAAGTACACATTTTACCTGAATCTTCTTCCATAATGGTACGGAACAATAGTATCATTAGAGTGGATACACGAATTGCTTTAAATACAAGAAGCCGAGTAGGCGGCTTGGTCCGAGTGGAGAAAAAAAAAAAAGAGATTGAACTTAAAATCTTTTCTGGAGATATCCATTTTCCTGGAGAGACCGATAAGATCTCCCGACACAGCGGGATCTTGATACCACCAGGAACGGTAAAAAAAAATTCTAAGGAATCCAAAAAGTTGCAAAATTGGATCTATGTCCAACGGATTACACCTACTAAGAAAAAGTCTTTTTTTTTGGTTCGACCCGTAATCATATATGAAATAGCAGACGGTCTAAATTTATCAACACTTTTCCCTCAAGATCTGTTGCAGGAAAGGGAAAACCTGCAGCTTCGAGTTGTTAATTATATCCTTTATGGATATGGTAAACCTGTTTTGGGAATTTCTGACCCAAGTATTCTATTAATTCGTACTTGTTTATCGCTGAATTGGGACCAAGAAAAAAAAAGTTCTTCTATTGAGGAGGCTCATGCTTCTTTTATTGAAGTAAGTACAAGAGGTCTGATTCGATATTTCTTACGAATTGACTTAGTGAAATCCCATAGTTTGTATAGCCGAAAAAGGAAGGATTTCTCAAGTTCTGGATTCCTCTATGATAATGCGTCAGAGCGTGCCAATATCAATCCATTTTATCTCAAGGCAAGAATTCAACAATCACTTAGACAAAATCAAGGAACTATTAGTACGTTGTTGAATAGAAATAAGGAATGCCAATCTTTCATAATTTTATCATCACCTAATTGTTTTCGAATGGGTCCATTCAACAATGTAAAGTATCACAATGTGATAAAAGAAAGAATTCAAAGCGATCCTATAATTTTAAGTAGGAATTACTTGGGCCCTTTAGGAACAGCTCTTCAAATTGCGAATTATTCTTCATATTCATTTTACCAGTTTATAACTTATAATCAGATCTCGGTAACTAAATATTTGCAACTTGAGCTTGACAATTTAAAACAGAACGTTCAAGTAATTCAAATGAAATATTATTTAATGAATAAAAATGGGAGAGTTTCTAAGCCCGATCCATGCAGTAACATCATTTTGAATCAATTCAATTTGAATTGGCATTTTCTCTATCATGATTATCATCACAATTATTGTGAAGAAAGATCCCCAATAATTAGCTTGGGGCAGTTGATTTGTGAAAATCTATGTATAGCTAAAAACGGACCACACCTAAAATCGGG